TACATTTATAGTTACATTTGTGGCGGAGGCGGAAATCGTAGTGAAAGCGAGAGTTCCAGTATAATAACTAACACAAATGATACAAACGATAGTGATTTAACTATAAGGGAAAGTTCTAATGATATAGATGAAACTCAAAAATACAGGCATTTGTGGGTTCAATGTGAAATTTGTTATGGATTAAATTATAAGAAATTTTTGAAGTCAAAAATGAATATTTGTGAACACTGTGGATATCATTTGAAAATGAGCAGTTCAGATAGAATCGAACTTTTGATTGATCCAGGTACTTGGAATCCTATGAATGAAGACATGGTCTCTCTGGATCCCATTGAATTTCATTCGGAGGAGGAACCTTATAAAGATCGTATTGATTCTTATCAAAGAAAGACAGGATTAACTGAGGCTGTTCAAACAGGCACAGGTCAACTAAATGGTATTCCCGTAGCAATTGGAGTTATGGATTTTCAGTTTATGGGAGGTAGTATGGGGTCCGTAGTAGGTGAGAAAATAACCCGTTTGATCGAATATGCTACCAATCAATTTTTACCTCTTATTTTAGTGTGTGCTTCCGGAGGAGCACGCATGCAAGAAGGAAGTTTGAGCTTGATGCAAATGGCTAAAATATCTTCCGCTTTATATGATTATCAATCAAATAAAAAGTTATTCTATGTATCAATCCTTACATCTCCTACTACTGGTGGGGTAACAGCTAGTTTTGGTATGTTGGGGGATATCATTATTGCCGAACCCAATGCGTACATTGCATTTGCGGGTAAAAGAGTAATTGAACAAACATTGAATAAGACAGTGCCTGAAGGTTCACAAGCGGCTGAATATTTATTCCATAAGGGCTTATTCGATCCAATCGTACCGCGTAATCCTTTAAAGGGCGTTCTGGGTGAGTTATTTCAGCTCCATGCTTTCTTTCCCTTGACTCAAAATTAAATCAAGTAGAGCCTTAATTTATTTCAATTATTTATTTTTTTTTGTGACGAACGAGTAGTTATTTAGTTTATAGGAATCAAAGTCAAAATCCAAAGAATGCATTTTTCTCTGGTAACATAAGATTTCACTTCAGAAAGAATCATGCGGATAATTTTTTTTTTACCGATATTCCCGATTAGTAATCAAGAAACCTAAAAAAAAAAAAAAGCGAATTCCTTCTTTCGGGAAATTGGGCAAGAGGAATAAAGAGGATTTCATCTTCCCTTCTTGTATTTTTATATATAATTCGAATCTATAAAATATAGATATAGAGTCTTGCATTTTTCTATATCTCCCGAGAATCCCTATTTTTACTAAAAATCCTTGTTATTGGCTCGGATTATAACTAATTTTGCGGGAACTTGTAAGAAACTCTTTCTTTCTTTTTATTCAATTTTTTGAAATTCAAAAATGGAAATTAAATTATAAGACAAGAACAAGGTAATAAGATAATAAAAAAAAGAATAGTAAGAATAAAAAAAAAAAGTGGATTATCATATATATTTCATGTAGAAATAGAAAGATAAATAAATCCATTATTTAATTCTGCATTCCTTGTACTTAGTATATATATACTCACTTAAATATACTTAGTATAATTATATACGAATTCTACTGATTATAAAATATCCTTATAACAATATTATAACAATATAACAATAAAAGGTAAAAATATTACAATAAATAAAAAAAAGAAAGGGTATAAATATTAAATCGAGGTACTCATTCTATGACAACTCTCAGCAACTTACCTTCTATTTTTGTGCCTTTAGTGGGCCTAGTATTTCCGGCACTTGCAATGACTTCTTTATTTCTTTATGTTCAAAAAAACAAGATTTTTTAGATACGGTAGGAACAAATCTCATCTATTTTTTCTATTTTTTTTTTAGATCTATAAGCAATTCTATGAATTACTCCTAAAGGTTCACATCGGAATAGTGCTAGTTGATGAGAGTTACTTCGGAAACAAAAAAAGTAAAGTCAAATTCATTTGGCTTATTCTCCCAATTCCAATAAAATGCAACTGGATCTAGTATGAGTTGGCGATCAGAACATATATGGATAGAACTTATAGCGGGGTCTCGAAAAACAAGTAATTTCTGCTGGGCCCTTATTCTTTTTTTAGGCTCATTAGGGTTCTTATTGGTTGGAACTTCCAGTTATCTTGGTAAGAATTTGATATCTTTATTTCCGTCTCAGCAAATCATTTTTTTTCCACAGGGGATCGTGATGTCTTTCTATGGGATTGCAGGTCTCTTTATTAGCTCCTATTTGGGGTGCACAATTTCGTGGAATGTAGGTAGTGGTTATGATCGATTCGATAGAAAAGAGGGAATAGTGTGTATTTTTCGTTGGGGATTTCCTGGAAAAAATCGTCGCATTTTCCTACGATTCCTGATGAAAGACATTCAGTCTATCAGAATAGAAGTTAAAGAGGGTATTTATACTCGCCGTGTACTTTATATAGAAATCAGAGGACAGGGTGCCATTCCCTTGACTCGTACTGATGATAATTTGACTCCACGAGAAATTGAACAAAAAGCTGCCGAATTGGCCTATTTCTTGCGTGTACCAATTGAAGTATTTTGAAAAAAAAAAATGAACTGAAGAATGAATGCTTTCTTTAAAAAACGAAAAAAGTGAAATCATTTTTTTTTTTATTGGAATTAATACGTTAGATACACATAGATTCTATTTTTGAAATTATCTCTCCTTTTTTGTTTTGTCAATCGACCTTTCTTTTTATCCCTTTTTGTGCTCCTTAATTACCAAATGATTGGACCACTTATAACGAAAATTTTTCTGTCTTGTTTTTTCACTCATTTTTTATCATCACAATATTTTTTGGAAATTTCTCTCAATTATTCCCGGACTCGGGGTAGCTGGCGAATTTTTTGAAATATTTGATATTTTGATAGAAAAAGGGTATTCTTTCGTTTCGAAATCTGAATAATATAATATTCATTACTTGAAGTGGCTCTTTCATGCATTCAGCGAAAGGAAGCAATTGCTTCGAATTTTAGTAATTGATATATTTGGAAACAATGGAAACAATATATTTTTTTTTTCTTCATTCGAATTTGAAGTGAACTCTTTCTCTTTCTTATTCTATTTCTGCATTCTTTCTAAATTCAAGGACTAATTCCAAAATCCAAAAATAAAAAAAAAAACGGGGAATAGATTTGATTTATAGTCTCTATGACTTGTAATAGAACTTATGCTTGATAGAAATATTATTATCATATAGAGTTGACGAATGAGGTGAAGGTGAGTTCATTAAAGACAAAAAATGGCAAAAAAGAAAGCATTCATTTCCCTTCTATATCTTACATCTATAGTCTTTTTGCCCTGGTGTATCTCTTTCGCATTTAATAAAAGCCTGGAATCTTGGGTTACTAATTGGTGGAATACTAGGCAATCCGAAATTTTCTTAAATGAGATTCAAGAAAAGAGTATTTTAAAAAAATTCATAGAATTAGAGGAACTCTTCCTCTTGGATGAAATGATAAAGGAATCCTCGGAAACACGTCTACAAAAACTTCGTATCGGAATCTACAAAGAAACGATCCAATTGATCAAGACGCACAATGAGGATCGTATCCATACGATTTTGCACTTCTCGACAAATATAATCTGTTTCCTTATTCTAAGTGGTTATTCTATTCTAGGTAATGAAGAACTTATTATTCTTAACTCTTGGTTTCAAGAATTCCTATATAACTTAAGCGACACAATAAAAGCTTTTTCTATTCTTTTATTAACGGATTTATGTATAGGATTCCATTCGCCCCATGGTTGGGAACTAATGATTGGTTCTGTATATAAAGATTTTGGATTTGTTCATAATGATCAAATTATATCCGGTCTTGTTTCCACTTTTCCAGTCATTCTAGATACAATTTTAAAATATTGGATCTTCCGTTATTTAAATCGTCTATCTCCGTCACTTGTAGTGATTTATCATTCAATGAATGACTGAAAAAATGATCCAGTGATCCAATTATAATGTTTGTTACTTTGTACATAAGCTAAACATTTCCAATTTTACTTAATTCTTTCCCCCCATCCAGGGGATTCTTCCCATATTTCAGTAAAATTATTTCAGTAAATAGCAGAATCATGGATAGGTAACTATACTAGTGACCTATCTAATTTTATTGTAGAAATTTTCAGGATCAATGATTGGACCATGCAAACTAGAAATGCCTTTTCTTGGATAAAGGAAGAGATTACTCGATCCATTTCCGTATTGCTCATGATATATATAATAACTCGAGCACCCATTTCAAATGCATATCCCATTTTTGCGCAGCAGGGTTATGAAAATCCGCGAGAAGCAACCGGTCGTATTGTATGTGCCAATTGTCATTTAGCTAATAAGCCCGTGGATATCGAGGTTCCACAGGCGGTACTTCCTGATACTGTATTTGAAGCAGTTGTTCGAATTCCTTATGATATGCAACTGAAACAAGTTCTTGCTAATGGTAAAAAGGGGGCTTTGAATGTGGGGGCTGTTCTTATTTTACCGGAGGGGTTTGGATTGGCCCCCCTCGATCGTATTTCGCCTGAGATTAAAGACAAGATAGGCAATCTGTCTTTTCAGAACTATCGCCCCACTAAAAAAAATATTCTTGTGGTAGGCCCTGTTCCTGGTCAGAAATATAGTGAAATCACCTTTCCTATTCTTTCCCCGGATCCCGCCACTAAGAGAGATGTTCATTTCTTAAAATATCCTATATATGTAGGCGGGAACAGGGGAAGGGGTCAGATTTATCCCGATGGGAGCAAGAGTAATAATAATGTTTATAATGCTACAGCAGCCGGTATAGTAAGCAAAATCATACGAAAAGAAAAAGGGGGATACGAAATAACCATAGTGGATGCATCGGATGGACGTGAAGTAATTGATATTATACCTCCAGGACCAGAACTTCTTGTTTCAGAGGGCGAATCTATAAAACTTGATCAACCATTAACGAGTAATCCTAATGTGGGTGGATTTGGTCAGGGGG